CAATTAGCACATACAATTCGTCCAGTTGCTTCTCGTGGGTTTTCATAACCCTGCTGCGCAAAAATGGGATATGCATTTGAAATGGATGCTCGAGTTATTACATATATCATGATCGATACAGAAATGGATCGAGTCATCTGTTCCTTTACCCAAGAAAAAGTATTTCTATTTTGCATGTCCAATCATGGATCTCGGAATTTCTACAATAAATTAGATAGAGAACTAGTAAAGTTCCCTATGCACGAGTCTGTCATTGTACTGGAATAGTTGTACTGTAATATAGGACGAATACCTTGAACTGGTATAAATAAAATTTAAAGAATTAAGTAAGATTCAAAATGGTTTCTTTATAAAGGAAGAAAGATTCTGATTTATTTGATTGATATCAGGAGATCAAATGAGTTCTTCATTCATTCATTGAATGATAAATGACTACAAGCGAAGGAGATACACGATTTAAATAATGGAAAATCCAATATTTCACAATTGTATCTAGAATAACTGGAAAGGTGGAAACAAGACCAGATATAATTTGATCGTTATGAGCCAATCCAAAATCATTGTAGAACGAACCAATTATTAGTTCCCAACCATGAGTCGAGTGAAATCCAATCCATAAATCAGTAACTAAAAGAATCGAAAAAGCTTTTATTGTGTCACTTAAGTTATAGAGGAATTCCTGAACCCAAGAATTAAGAATGACAAGTTCCTCATTACCCAAAATAAAATAACCACTTAGAATAGCGAAAGAGATTATATTTGTCGAGAAATGCAAAATGATATGGAGATGATATTCATTGTGTGTTTTGACCAATTGTATCGTTTCCTTGTGTATTCCTATACGAAGTTTTTGTATATGTGTCTCCGGGTACTCCTTTATCATTTCGTCCAACAGAAAGAGTTCTTCTAATTCTATGAATCTTTCTAGAACGTTTTTCTCTTGAATGATATTCAAGAGAGTTTTGGATTGCCCGGTATTCCACCAATTTGTAACCCAAAGTTCCAGACATTTATTAAATGAAAGAGAAACCCACCAGGGCAAAAATACTATAGATACAAGATATGGGAAAGAAGGCAATGCTTTCTTTTTTTTCATTTTTTATCTGTGAATTGAATCGTTAATGAACCTGCTTCATTCGTTGACTCTATATGATATTTCTCTGAAGCACGAGTTCTATAACAAGGTATTGAACCTATGGGTCTATTCATTCCAATTTTTGTGTCAAAATTGAGTTTAGTTCTTGGATCTAGAAGGAATATAGAAATGGGATAGGGGTTTGCCCTTTTCGGATAAAAATGAAAAATCAATATTATTCCTAGATATCTCAATTGGGCAAATTTGAATGGGCAAATTCGAAGCAATTTCATCTTCATTTGTTCCTTTCTATGAATACTCGAAAACCCACTTAAAATAACGAATCGGATTTAGAAACGAAAACCCCCCTCAGTTAATTATTTCGAAATGTTTCACCGCCTAGCCACAACCAAGGAAAAAGGTATCATCAAAATTTTGGGCCTAAAAAGATGAGATGAATTCCGTATTACGAAATAAATGTTCGGATATATTTGATGAATCCCTACTTATTATATTAGCCTTAGATTAGCCTTTTTTCTAGTAGAAATTTTCTAGTAGAAAAGAATTGAGTTGGGATCCATACGCATATGAAATACTTTTGGTATACAAATGGTATACAAAAATTTCTTCTTTTCTTAATTTTCTTCTTTATTATAGTATAGTTTATTATAGTTATTCCATATACGCCCTCCTGCTTTTTTGGTTTATTCTATGGGAGTCGCCACGACAAAGGAAGGAGGAAATAGAATAATCTAACATGTTTTGTTCAAATGAACATTCCAAAAAGACTTCAATTATATTAAAAAGGGAATTAGCAAGTTCTTTCCCCCATGCCGAGAAAACATTTATTCTTTATTGTGTTCAATTCATTTCAAAATACTTCAATTGGTACGCCCAAGAAATAGGCCAATTCGGCAGCTTTTTGTTCAATTTCTCGTGGAGTAAAATTCTCATCAGTACGAGTCAAGGGAATGGCCCCTTGACCTCTGATTTCCATATAAAGGACACGACGAGGATAAAGACCCTCTTTAACCTCAATTCTGATTGATTGGATATCTCTCATAAGGAAGCGAAGGAAGATGCGACGATTTATTCCAGGAAATCCCCAACGAAAAATGCACACAATTCCTTCTTTTCTATCGAATCGGTCATAACCACTACCTACATTCCACAAAATTGTGCACCACAAATAGGAGCTAACGAACAGACCTGCGATCCCGTAAAAAGACATCACGATTCCTTGTGGAAAAAAAATAATTTGCTGAGATGGAAATATGGATATCAGATTCCTACCAAGATAACTGGAAGTTCCAACCGCTAAGAATCCTAGTGAACCTAAAAAAAGGATACAGGCCCAGCAAAAATTACTTGTTTTTCGAGACCCCCTTATAAGTTCTATCCATATATGTTCTGATCGCCAATTCATACTATACTCGATCCAGTTGCATTCGATTGGAATTGAGAGAATAACCCAAATTTGACTTTACCTTTCTTGATCCCGAAGTAACTTTCATCAACTAGCGCTATTCTGATGTGGAGTAATTGGTTAGATACATTGACTTTCTATTAAAAATATTTACTGATCCGTTTTTAACCAGCTATATATATATACATGCATTTATGCAGATAGCATGTATCCGCATACATAACAGTTCTTTCATTTGTGTGTGGAAAGAGCCACATATCGTACCATATTGCACTAAAAGAATATCTGTATTATGATACAGTGTTGAAATAAATTGATAGGATTTGGTCCCATTGGATCTAGACAATCTTATTTTTTTGGACATGAAGAGATAAAGAAGCCATTGCAATTGCCGGAAATACTAGGCCCACTAAAGGCACAAAAATAGAGGGTAAGTTGAGATCTGTCATAGAATGGGTGCCTCGATTTAATATTTGTATCTATATATTTGTATCTATTAGAAAGATATCTTATGATATGATAAGTATATCTATTATAAGTAATATTAGGTAATATTGACTATTGTATTTTATATAATATTATACTACTAAGTATATATAAACAATTAAGTATATATAAATATATAATTTATAAATAATATATTTATATTAAAATAGAAATTTGAAATATAAAAATAATATTAAATTTTAATAAAAAAAAGGATAGATAATAAGTGCAAAAATGTAGAACTAAATTAAGTGTACCTATTCATCTTTCTACACGAATATAAATAGGGTAATCTTCTTCTCCCATCCTTATGTTCTTTCTATCTTTCTTTCTAATCTAATAAGGAGTTTTCTTATGAAAATTAAGTTCATTATGAATTCGCGACTCTAAATAATAGGATCCAACAAACAGGGATTCATAGTAAAAATGCGATAGATGTAGAAATTATTTTATTTCATTTCCATATTTGATATTTCTTTTTATTTTTATATATTTTTTTTATTATGATGAACTAAATACTTGTTCGCTACAAACAAAATAACTGAATCTACTTTAATTTTTTGAATTTTGATTCAAGGGAAAGAAACCATGGAGCTGAAATAACTCACTTAGAACACCTTTTAAAGGATTACGTGGTACGATTGGGTCGAATAAGCCTTTATGGAATAAATACTCAGCCGCTTGTGAACCATCGGGTACTGTCTTATTCAATGTTTGTTCAATTACTCTTTTACCCGCAAATGCAATGTACGCATTAGGTTCAGCAATAATGATATCTCCCAACATACCAAAACTGGCTGTTACTCCACCGGTTGTAGGAGATGTAAGGACTGGTACATAGAATAACTTTTTAGTGGATTGGTAATCATATGAAGCAGAAGATATTTTAGCCATTTGCATCAAGCTCAAACTTCCTTCTTGCATGCGTGCTCCTCCAGAAGCACACACAATAATGACAGGTAGAGATCGATTAGTAGCATACTCAATCAAACGAGTGATTTTCTCACCTACTACAGATCCCATACTACCTCCCATGAACTGAAAATCCATAACCCCAATTGCTGTGGGAATACCGTTTAGTTGACCTATGCCTGTTTGAACAGCTTCAGTTAAACCTGTCTTTCTTTGATAAGAATCGATACGATCTTTATAAGGTTCCTCTTCTGAATGAAATTGAATGGGGTCCATAGAAACCATATCTTCATCCATAGGATCCCAAGTGCCCGAATCAATCGAAAGTTCGATTCTATCTGAACTACTCATTTTCAAATGATATCCACACTGTTCACAAATATTCATTTTTGACCTAAGAAGTTTTTTATAATTTAATCCATAACAATTTTCGCATTGAACCCATAAATGTCTGTATTTTTTATTTATATCGAAATCATTAGATCTTCCTCTTATATTGAAATCACTGCCATTATTACGAGTTCTTATACTAAAACTTCCACTTTCACTACCACTTACATTTTCAGTACAAATGAAACTATAAATGTAACTGTCACTGTAATTGTCAGTACCACCTGAAATGGAACTATTAATACTGACTTCAAAACGAAGATAACTATTAATGCAACTATTAATGTGATTAGTCCAACTAGATTGAGTATCATACATGTAATGATAATAGTAGTGATTGTTTCTCTTAGACCCCCTATTCAAAAAACTAGAAAAAAAACCCTCTAATTCACTCAGAAAAGAACTATCATTGTCAATCTCAAAACTATGATTTTCAATATCAAAATATACGGAATAACTGTCACCATTACTATCCCTAACTAAAAAAGTGTCATCAGAGATCAAACTCCAAATATCCCTGATACCAAATAAATAATCAACATTACTGAAACTATAACTAACACTATCACTCCAATTTTTCTCCGTATCATTTAGAAGGGGTTCATCACTTCCACTGGTATGGCCAATAGCATCAAGACTTTCCATTGATTTACTTAAACCATACCTATGTTCTAACTTCTCATTAGACAACATCGAATTGAACCACCATTT